CATTTCCTGCGGACTCTTCGTCTCCTAATTCCTTCCATTCTACCAAAGAATTATCTGTAATAATTCGCAAATCCGAATCGGCTAATTGTTCTCTGATAGCACCTGCCCCCGTAGAGATTTCTCGGTTTCGAAATGTCTCGAAACCTTGAGTAGTAAAAAAGAGTGGGATGCTGTATTTCCAGGATTGGATTTCATATTCGAATGAACCTCGTAATCGTAAGAAAGTAGGTTTTTTAGCTATGGACCTAGCAAAAGAAAAATCGAGATAGGTTCCTATAGTATTGGATTCCCCCCCCCACAATCGGACGTGAAGGTTTCCTCTCATCCGGCTCAAGTAGTTACACCAAATAAAGAAAGGGGTTCTTCTTCTTTTTAAACTTTGTTCGAGAAAACCCTACAAAAAGCTACTCTTTACTCAAGTTCCCAGTAAGGACCAGCCTTTCATTGATTCATTCTTATCTTATTTTCTTTTTTATTTTCACTCTAACCTTTTTTACTTTCTTTTATGTTTATTTATGTTTACGAAAGTTTACGAAAAAAAGGAAATATGAAATTCTTGAGTAGTCTACTTCCCCTCAAATGATGAATCCCCTGAAAGGAATATTTTGGGACTCGTAAAGGATTTATTTGTCTATATATTGTATTGTTCCATTCGATCTTTTTTAGGTCTCTACTCACCTCGATGGTTATGTGCCATGATATCCCTTGAAGCATATATGCGATAGATAGGCTCCTGTAACCATGCCATATTCGCTTGCACTTGCCTGAACAGAATTTCTTTCTCAAAGAAATGGAATGTATAATTCCACAAAAAATCTTTTTTCACGAGGTATAACTAACTATTCCTATATTATCTGTTACGGAATCGACCATGGATCAATTCCCCTTTTCTTCCATTTTTAAGTCTTGAATGCACCCATAATTCTGAGCTTCATGTTCCTCCTCCCAAGATACATGTCAGAGCCGGGGGCATCCCAATCAGATTAAATGGGATGACAGTTTCTCAGTCCAAATCTGTCAAATGAAAATTTCGATCAAATCACACATCGCAATATACTAGGCCCTCTAATTCCCTAAGGGGCTTATCTAAAAGATTCGCAATATAACTAGGAAGACGTTTCAAATACCACACATGAGTCACTGGACATGTCAGTTTGATGTATCCCATTTGGTACCTTCGTATTCGAGAATCAACAAATTCCACCCCGCATTCTTCACAAGATTTCGGGTCTTCTTTTTCAGCCCCGATCCCTCGGTAATTTCCACAAGCACAAATCCCACTTTTTATGGGTCCAGAAATTCTTTCACAAAACAATCCATCTTTCTCCGGTTTATTAGTTTTATAATGAAAAGTATAGGGTTTTGTAACCTCTCCAACTATCTCTCCATTGGGTAGAATTTTTTTTGCCCAAGCCCTGATTTGTTGAGGGGAAACTGGTCCAATTCGAAGTTGTTGATGTTTATACTGGTCGATCATAGAATAGAAATTCTGATTCACTGAGATCAAGCTTCCTTCCTATTCATCTGGAAGTTCTTTTCAGATACAAGGAAATGATTCAATTCCAGGGACAAAGATCGTAGTTCTCGAACGAGCAATCGAAAAGATTCTGGAGCACCTTCTGGGTTAGGTACTGTTGCTCCAATAATCGTAGCACCAAGTACTTCTTGACGAGCTCTAATATGATCAGATTTATAAGTAAGCATCTCTTGTAAAATATGAGCAACACCAAATCCCTCTAGAGCCCAAACTTCCATTTCTCCTACTCTTTGTCCCCCTTGTTTGGCCCTCCCTCTAAGAGGTTGTTGTGTAACAAGTGCGTAATGCCCACTGGAACGTCCATGGATTTTATCATCAACTTGATGAATTAATTTTAGGATATAGGACTTTCCTATTAGAACAGGTTGTTCAAAAAGATCTCCTGTTCTTCCATCAAATATTCTGCTTTTTCCCGGATATTCGGGTTCAAATACCCATGGATTTCTTGTTTGCTTACTGGCTTCATATAATTCAGAAAACACTAGTTTTCTTGAGGCCTCTTGCTCATATCTCTCATCAAAGGGTCCTATTCTATAATGTTTCTTTAGCAGATCCCCCGCTAACCCGAGCGAACATTCAAATATCTGTCCCACATTCATTCGTGAGGGGACTCCTAATGGGTTGAATACCATATCCACGGGCGTTCCATCTTGCAAATAGGGCATATCTTGTCTAGACAAAATCTTAGAAATTATACCCTTATTCCCATGCCTTCCAGCTACTTTATCACCTACTTTTATTTCACGTTTCTGTGAAATATATACACGAATCCTTTCTGGATTATAATTGGAAACCCCCTTTCTATGGATCCATCTCACATCAATAACTCGACCCCTTCCCCCTATAGGTAGTCTTAGAGAAGTTTCTTTTGAAGTGGATACCTGAATGCCAAGTATAGCTCGTAATAATCTATCCTCCGGGGCATATGACGATTCGCTCGCTGTCTGAGGTGTTAATTTACCT